CGACGGGCGGGCGCCGAAAAGGAACCAGTCGGGACTTTTCGACGAAAGCGTCAGCGTCGGTAGGCGCTGCTTACTCACCCTATCCCCTCAGACAATGCAATGCTCTGAACACGAAAGTTTGCAGTTCAGCCCCCTCCCCTTTTCCCATGCGGAGTCACAGGCAGCGCCTCGGAAAAAAGCACGGACGAGCCACATGCAGGGAAACTTGCACGTGTGGTTCTGGCCGGGGACCCCGGTATACTGTACTAATATGTGTAGGTCCCTGTAATTCGAGTGAGATTGTCATGGCGCAAAAGCAGATATGGTCCGGTATTCCCTTGTTCCCCGTATTGGTTATGTTCCTTATTCCTCGTCTAGCAGAAACTAATCGAGCTCCGTCTGATCTCCCAGAAGCGGAAGCTGAATCAGTTGCAGGCTATAATGTAGAATATGCGCGGGATGCGATCCTGGAGAGTTCACTGTTGGCGGAAGCCAATGTCCCGGGGTCCCGGGGACTCATTCTGACTTAAACGACGGGGTGGGTCTTTACCAACTTCAAAATCCGACGATTCTGTCGAAAGAAAAAAGAGGGGCAGGGCACTCTTCATTCGAAACTCATGAATGTCGGGTCGGGGGTTTCTGCCTTGTTATCAAAAAAGGGGAGTTGGGTAAAGCAAACTCCCTCCGTCGGACGAGCACGGGGCTTAGTCAAGTAGAACCGGGTTGCGCTGCTTGATGCTCCGATCGAAAACAAATCAGTGGGGCCATGCCGGTACGACAGAATATGCTTCCGAAAGGTAAATCCCTCCCCCCGTCTTTTTAGTCGACAAATCAAAAACCGGGCCGAACTTCTAAAAAGCTGCCTGCCCGCTTCCATAGAACAATATCGTGGCAACGTAGACCTAAGTGGGTTTATTGGATCCTGGGGAACCATCACGACGTACGGCCGGCCTCTCGAACGAGAATGCCGTGTCGTCCAGCGGAGCGTCAGAAGAAGGTGACTCGGAGCCTAGAAGAAGGAAGGTGACTCGCGCAGACAGCTGACTCCTTTTCAATAGAAAGGAATAGCCAAACCAACCCAGCTGGCTGGTCAATCTCAGTGATCTGGTCGGCCGGCAAACCGGAGACGGACGACCACGGTCCCGACCGTCACCAGCACCGTAGGTTTACTAATCAATGAAGCCCCTCAACCTACTGACTTTTATTACAAAGTCAACCAAGCCGGAACAAACCGTCATGGTCACGACATGTTGTTTATATTGATTGAGTTTACGGGATTCCATCGCCACGGAATCCATCCATAAACCGTCACCCCGGTGACCTTCGTCACCAAAGCGTCACGACTCCGACAGGTTACCCGTCATCTCATCTCCAGTGGGTGCCCGACGAAATCGGAGCACGTAGGCGCTTTCCGGAAAAACCCTCTTCCAAAATGACGTGACGTGGGGGAGAGTCAAGTAAAGTACAACAACGTTGGGGTGGGACTCCCGTACGTCAAACTAGGGTTGCTTTGGCGCTCCCATCTTGCGTTTTTCAGCAGGCTTTCCGTTGTAGCGCTCCCGCGCGCCTTCCCTCCTTCTCTCACTTCAGAAATATTTTTCAGTATTTTCGTCATGATGACCTGGTCGAGAGAGTACGAAACATCGGTATAAAAGATTGAGTGGGATCAGTGAGGTTGGTTATAGTGACGGCCTGGCCTAGACGTGCGCGGCTTACGAAAAGGTAAGCTTTCCTTTCGACTTTGCCCCCATTTTTGCCTTTTTCTGAATCGGAAGATCATCCCATTTTTCTTCCCCGCGGGATCTCTGTTTCCCAGCCAGAAATCCGACGGTTCCGTTCGGTCCTCTTCCCCATGGGTATGGTATATGAACGTGAGAGCAGAGCAGGAAGTTCGGGAATGACGAAATCCTTCTATTGCTAGACGTCGAATAGGCCGAGTGAACTGCGTGTGTCTTGCCTCCGGGGAATCACGTCGGTAGAATGAATGATTGAAGAAAGAAATGAAACTTCGTTGCCCGTCGAGTTGTCGGTTTTGTACGTCAGTATGGCAATCGGTTCCGGAGTGAAGCAGTTGCCGAGAGCACTCGGACCAAAAAAAACAAAATGCCCCACTTTTTTTTTGTATTCGAGGGGCGTCTTTTGGGGGTATGGAGTCAAAGCAAATCAATAGTCTGAGAATGCAGCCTGTCGGCGAGCTTTTCACAACTGTGACGGTCATTATGTCATTCACCATATTCCTGTACCCAAAGTCTTTCACCGATCATCAGGATGACAAATTCCATTTGAGGATCTCACTCCTTTTACTTCCCCTTGCTTTCTGGATTCTTCTGAGTCACGAATTGTCAGACATCAGAGTGATGTTATAGCTTTAGCGTGGGATGGTAGTGCTCGTGTATAGGCCGTCGTAGTGAACTGCTTTCCAATGCCGCCATGTCATGAATCATGACCTACTCGATCGACGGTTCTCGAGACATTCGAGCTTCGAAACCTGTCGGACTGGTTTTGACTGTCGAATCCAATACGTCTTTTCTAGTGCGTCGTGACCTTTTCTCTCGATGAGACCGCTCCTCGTGGGTAGGCTCTCTCCTCTTGTTTCAACACCAACACATACCCCGCGTCGTGGCATTTGACCAGTACAATTTGACGGGGAAGGATGGTACTATACATCTGCATCGTCGTCGCTTGCTCAGCAGCACTTTCCTCAGTGAAGGAGTGGCTTCGCTCAATCAATGCTACAACTGCTTGTGCGTATGATTCTTCCCATGTGTACGAGTAGTCCACTTACGTCTGGTTTACATACTCGGAGATGCCATCGTTTTCCTTCTTCTTCGGAGGCACGTCAGCCCTCTCTCCTTTCGTCGTCAGTGCTCGGCATCTTCCCGGCTTTGAGCTTCTCCCCTCTTTCCTGGCTCCGTCGACGTTGTATCGGTCACATCGGAAACCAAACGTCAGCTCCACCTTCCGCATTTGACAACTGCTATTTCCGTGGACGGATTTGACTCGATGCTTCGTCGTTGTTTGCTTCGACTTGCATGGAAGAACAGCGATTGAGGAACCTGCGCCCAAAAGCGCCTACGAGGCGTCGGCGGAATGCGTTTCCTTGACTTCGAGCAAGAATAGAATATGAGCAGATATTATCTCATAATATCTGACATTATGAGATCTAGGAGTGGGATAATGAAATTCTTTTTGTACATATTGATCTGCCTCCCTCCTTTCCCCTCTCCCTTACGGTCGAGCGCGTAAACCCCCTCGTGGTCTACTCTCTCTCCACAACTTTGTCGAATCCGGTACGAGATGTCTCCTGACCTGGAACGGAACAGAATGTCATTACGAAATCAGCTTCCGTGTATTTGCTATACTCCCTACAGAAGAGAAATCTGTGCTTTTAAATGCAGTTCCAGCCGTCGCCGGGGAAATGATCCCGCCAATCCTCTTCCTCGTCGAGTCGGTCTGCGGGACACATATGCAGCGTCAGCGTGCATCACCTGCGTTTTCAGCATTTGGGTTTCCGGTTTCAGAATCGATTAGCATCCGTCAACCTATGTATATCCCGTTTATGGGTCCCTCTCTGCGCTGCTTTCGTCGGTAAGGAGATCCTCCTACATGCTGATTTCCCTCTTTCTATGCTATGGGTTTGTTCCTGTATTCACTTGCCCGCTATCCTAGGTATCGGCCAGCGGTCTCGGTCGTCTTGTTCGGACATTTTCCAATTGGGGCTCCCTCCGACGTTCTCCTTTCCCTCGATTCTGAAGTTGATATTGGGTAGGCTCTCGTTCTCGTCTCTTTGTTCATCGTAGTTGTAGTATGTATTCCCCACTGCTCGAGGGAGTGTGATGGTCACTCCCGAGCTTCCCGTGCTGTACCGTACACATCCACTTTACAGCGCTACACCATAGCATTCGACCTGTACCATTTCCATGGACTGACTTCAATCAATTTCTGCTTCAATGCATTATCATATGGGTCGTGATATGCAGCGTGCATTCTTTCGTCGCGGGCTGCTCGTCTGCTTTAGCGCTCTGTCAGTCTATCCGTACATGCAGCTGTACCTTCTCTGGATCTGCTTCTATTGTCTACACTAGCCTCGTATCTTTCTCTATGCTACTATACAGACCGTCGTTGCTTTCGGCAATTGTTGACCAGTGCTATTTTCATAGAACGATTTCCCTCTTCCTCGTCACCCCTTCTATTGCGTATCACACATGCTTCAGGAATGTGCAGCTGCCTCACCCGATGCAGATTCAGCCTCGCATGTCGGAGATCTTACGAACTCAAATAAAAGCAGCCATCGTCTTCGTTTGCGTCTGCTGATACTCTGCGCTTTCCCTCGTCAGCGTCAGATTCCAGTGCTCGGAACCCTTCTGGCATTGAGCACCTCCGCTTCCCGGATCAGTTCTACTTGTATACAGTTGCGTCGGTTTCCTTTGCTTCATTTCGTCGGTTCGGTCGGAGCAAGGGATTCCATCGGGAATTTCCGTAGCTACGGAGCAATTGCGACGGGATTCCTTTCCGACGCCTGTAGTAGAACCTTCCGCCGTTGCCGATGCCCCTTCCCTTCGATTCGAACGAGAAGATTGGTAGGCTCTCTCTCTCTGCATTGGACCCATTCGATTTCCATTGGACGTCTCATGTCTCTTTCGTCTATAATAATTTCTTCGTTTGCGTATCACATATGCATCCGAATCCACAGCTACTTTCTTTGATCCGATTATTCCACATATGCGTAGTGGTTTACTGAACTTTCCGTGGCCATCATCCTCTGCTTTGCGTCCTCATATCCCCGTATCCCTCTCTTTCGTTCGTCCATAGGGCTCGGGCAAGCGACGAATTGACCATCTCCCGAAGTGACTCATCGTCTCCTAGGTACCTCCCCCCCTCTCCTTCATACTCTGTAACAGCTGCCTCGCGGGAGAGGGGTCTTCCTGGGTGGGGAGACCTATCGTAGGGCGCCTTCACCTCTCCTTTAAAACCGAAATCTACCGCGTCTCCAAAAGCGAAAAAAAAAATGAGAAAGACGG